TCGGGGGTTCCTGGGTGCACTGCGTTTTCAAAAGCTTCCTGTCGAACCGGCTCCTATTTCAATCCGTGCTGGACCGATCGATATACCAATAATAAAGTCTTCAGTCAACTGGTGGCTGTAGGGTTGCTTAGAAAATACCAATGCTTCTTTCTTATTCTTCTTGCATCCCGAGCCCCATTCTTAGAATGGAAGGGAAAGGAAAGAGAACGAAGTAAGAGGGAAGGTCCGGCAGAACGTGCTGTACCCAGATCAATGTGTTGGCGGTTCGGGTATCAGGCGCTGTCGAAACGATTTCTTACTATACTCGCATCTCGGTCACTTTTACTTTTTCGTTATTTCGTAATCCCCAGGGTATGATACCTTATAGCTTCACAGTGACAAGTCATTTTATCATTACTTTGGCTCTCTCATTTTCTATTTTTATTGGCTAGACGCGGCCCGAGCATGCTGCCTCTATTCTAATAGGTGGTCCGCATAAACTCATATAACTCATCATCCTGTTCGGTTCATGATGGGTTGACTGTTTGCATCATCTCTTCCCCCTTTTCTTGTTGTTGGCGATGGCAGCCGGCCGAAAAGAAAACAAGAGATTACCGTAGCGAAAGCGAGTATTCATAGGGTGGAGGAGTAGACCCTTCGTTCGGAGCTAAGCTCCTTCCTTTCGTATGATTCCAATCTTTTTTGCTACTAATAGGAGGTTCCAATTTCAATTGAAGTGTAATCGTCCTGCTTATCCCCGCCCCGACCGGATCAGAGTCAACAACAATGTCGAACCCTGCTTTGAAAGAATTCACACGCGGCCGCCGGCTTTCCCAAAATAAGGGAATATCTGCTGCCAACTCCAACTCAAGAAGAAGAAGGAATCATACGGACGAACCTAAAGCTCATATTGGAAGGGAAACGGCCGCTCATATTGAATTGCAGAATATGGGGATTAGCGGCCCTATGAGTCACTGAAACGACGGTAGGAGGGCCTCAATAGAGGGAGCAAAAAACTACAGGAAGTCTACCCGGGGGGAAGGGTGTCGATCCATCCTTCTATAGAGCACTGGGAATTGGGCTCAGATCTGCGCTGGTATCCGTTTCAGTGTACTCTGCTTGAGGTTCTTCTTGACTCTAATTGACTCGTGGAGATGTTGGAACATGACTAATCGTGGAGCATTATCTTTCAATCTGATAGTGGGGAACCCGGAGTGGAGCAGACGGGTAAAACTGCTAACCGGGACCGGACTCATTGGTTTCCGATAGGTTGCTGGCCTTGGTCTGTTCGAAGTCATCGAGCTAAAAATAAAAGGTGAAGGAGGCTGGAGAGGGGAAGCTTAGCTATACCACAGAATAAACACTGGTAAACTGTTCGAAAGTAGCTAGGACAAGGGTCGTCGAAGAATAATAGTCAAAAGGGGTCCGGGCCCATGCGGGGAGAACCTAAGCAAAACGACACATATTTGCTCGCTTGTGGTCAATCTTTGCCAATGCCAGACCCCTGGAAGGGTTCCATACCGAACTTGGGATCTGGTGTTAGCGGGAGGTCCCATGCGAATTGGTCTTCAACAGGGGCTGTCCTTTCTTTGGTTACATTCGGCCCGGGAATTCGTCATCAAATATGATGACCTTCACCTCGCTATGAACGCGGCTGCATCGATGATAAAAAGTGGCCACGGCGAGCAGTCATTCATCCGGTCATCCTCGGTCAACAACGCTTGCTGTCATTCCTCCTCCCGGCGCCGCCTACCGACTACTGGTGGAGATCGTTCTCCGTGCAGCAGCTATTCTGTGGTCGTGGTTATTGGCAACAGCTTTAGCGGTATCTCCTTACATAATCTAAGCCAGTTCCTATAGCTCTTATCGAATACCGATGAACTGTTTGATAAGGAGAAGGAGCTTAGGCCGATGGCCTTGCATTCTTGGGGCGGGCCTCAGCAGCATGGTGATAAAGATCTTGAGGAAACTGTCTCGGTAAAAACCCTAAAAATGGGATGGCAGCCTCAAAAGGATCGCCTTATTCCCTGGCTCTGCCTCTCCCAGTTCCATTGTTCCTGTCCCTTCACCCGACTCCGCACGCTCCTATGCTCTTACTGGAGTTTTGCTTGCTTTATCGTGCTGCCGTTCATCTCATGTTCGTGCTAACGCGCGTTACGGGACCGGAGGGACTGGGGTTGCGGGCGGAGAAAAGCGGACGTGGGGAGGGGCGCAGCGTAACTCAGTCCATTTAGGGCGAGATTCCCCAGCAACAGCTCCCATACAGATACACTCCTTTATCGCTTATACCAATGGGCTATGAGGGGGGGCGCAGCCGAAGGCAAAAAGTAGCCGAGCCTTTGACGGCTTATGTGGCGAAAAACGCCATTTGATGGACCCGCCCCGACCGGCAGCTGCTGGGTTTCCCCATCTCTCCTAAACTTCCCCCGGTCTTCGGCCCGAGCTGTATGAGGCAGAAAAAAGTATCACGTACAGTTCGGGGGCCGAGCCCCACCCCAGCGGTAATGGTGCGGCTTAGGTCAACTAACACAAAGAAGAGAAAGTTCACTCAACGATTGCCTTTGGGTTCCGAACTCCATATGGGGAAGGAGCGTTGTTGTTTGCGAGGTCTCGATCATTTACATGGACCCACTTCTCATTCCATTTGTGGTAATTTGATGATCTATAAACTGTCCCTAACGAACGATCGGCTCATGTTTGAGCATGATGAATCACTTCGTGCCGACCTGTTGCCACCGGAAAAGTCCCGCAGTTTGGATCTCGTGGGGCGGTTCTCGGTTCTTCATTGATAGACAACGAGTCAACTCCTATTTTTTCAATTCCGAAGGCCTCGGCCGAACGGAAGGAGAAGTAGAATGATGTCGAGTAAGTAATGAACAAGAGAAGTAGCGTAATGAACAACAGCATATGAGATTCAATCCTAGATTGAAGGTCTTAATCATCCTACAGTTACTAAGCTATATTAGATTGATCTTGTTGTTGACTAAGTCGATATCACCCTGGCGGTGGTTCGATCGCGTATCCTTCGTGGAACACCAGTGGCCATCCGCACAAGAAGATGACAGAGAGATCTTTCAACAAGTACCATGGCAGCCATCCAAAATAGGGATGATAATCGATGATAAAGAGGAGTTCCCGCTCAACCAGAAATAGATACCAATCCCGGTCCCTTATCGATATTCTAGCTCGGGTCGGGCTGTCGTCTAGTTCCTACGGGTTCGGAATAGCTTTAGCTAAATCCAAGTGCTAGCTTAGACCAAAAGGAGTATCTGTTCTTAATAGGTCGGCTGAGGAAACTCTATCAACAAGTAGTACTGCCACACTGCCAACAAGAATCAGCTCCTTACCTACTCGATCCACCTCGCTGAAAGCGGGTGAGTTGAACAAGGTGATCTCCTTATGGGCTAAATGATTTTGTTAATGCTAAAGAAGGTGCGGCCGAATCTGAACTGAGAGCGGTACCAAATCGAGGCAAACTATGAATACTAGATAGGACCTCAAACTAACAGGGGTCAAGGTCGGGTATTCACTATAGGTCCATTCTGATCCTTTTTAGTTTTTGCTGGGGGTTCCCGGTATAGAGGTGCACCAGATGAAATCAAGAATTTGGGGATGCACAACCATAGCGAATCCGTACCAGTCCCAGAAGTGTACAATCGAACGATGTTATGAACGACCGAAAACCATAAGGCCCATCCAATATCCAGTACCATAAACAATTGTTTTACTATTCCGGATGAAGCCAATCCTGGATGGGGGATGACTTGTAGGAATGACATAATGCTAATCCATGTTCCACACGCCCAAGGTCGGGCTTAAAGAGGGGAATCACCCTATGTTGGACGGTCTACTTGGATGAAGGTCTTATGAGAACACAACTCATGGGAATTCTATCATCGATGGACCCTAAAAAAAGAAGGCTCGCGCTGGGCAATGGGGTGCAACCTTGATGAAACCGCCAATGGCTGAGATGTTCAGTCGACTCCCTCCCCCTTTGTAGGGGTCCGGACCCCGGAGAGTGAGCAGAAAAGGGAGGGTCTCGTCAATCTTCGGAGCTGAGCTAGGTGGCTTACAATCAGATCGATCCGCTTTGGTGGGCTCTTTCCTCCCTTACCGCACCCTTGATATATCAGTAGCACCTTTCTTTATTACAGTATCTATTCATAGTGGTCTATTAATAGAATACTGTTAGAACCTTTTTCAGAGACAACGGAGACAAGGGAGCTAGGCTAGGTGAACTCTCTCATGGCCTATAACGATCACTATATACAGATATTTTCTACTACTATCCCGATTCGAAGCTAGGTGGTGCTATTATGGCGGGGGAAGGGTCGACTGAGCGAGTCTATTGCAGCCTCTTTTTAAGGCAGGAATCACTAGGTATGACAGTAACGAACCAGCAAAAAAAGCAAAGAGGGGTCTTGTCTTGTTAGCAGGCGGAGGAGGACTCTTTCAATGAATGCAAATTTCCGGTTCCGAAGGAAAGAGAGGAAGAGCAACAACCGCTAGATGAAGCAGGAACGCCCGTAGCGACAATGATTGATCCTTCTCCCGATTATGTTGTTTCAGCTTCTGGTTTTCCTCCTGCGGCTCACTCAACTGATGACTGGTACTGATATATATTGACTGAACACCAACAAAAGATTGATTTCGAAAAGAAGCTTGATTCACTACTATATAGACAGAGTACCTGTGCTTGACCTGCTTCAACTGCCACAGAAGCTTTAGGTTCACCCGGAGCTATAGATTCAACTGGAGAAGCCGGAGTAGCTGTAGAAACAGTAGATTCACCCCGAACAGATGAATTCAAGTGATAGCAACGTCTTGATAAAAACAAGAGTTTCGGCAGGGTCCCTGAGGTGAGTGTGGTGTCTTGGAAACCTGGCCAAAGTCGTGCCGTCATTGCGTTAGGCCAACCGTTGACCGGCCCACGTCTACTACCTATATTATACCGATTGGGCGGTGGCTGACTTGCATAGTGACCTTTTGAAACCTCGACGCGGGCACTGCTAGACGATAGAGATTTCAAAGACTTTTGTATAGTCGGTTCGTCGATCTACAGTAAAGAGATCAATTCTACCTTCCGCGAGTACTGAGCTTACCGAGACTGGAGGTGCTTTCCGATCCATGCTTTATGGTGTGTTTCAGAGAGTTCCTGATTCAACGTCGGTAAAGTCAGTGTTTCCGATCCAATGTGGGTCGAAGCCAGGGGTTCCGGTCCTCTCTCTCTGATTGAATGGCTTACCCCGGTCTCAGAAAGCATAGGAGTTCCTAGCCAGTCTATTGAATCGAATCAAGGGTCTTTCTCTGTTGACAGTGTTTTATGACTATATAGAAGAGTACCTGTCGATAGTTCCGTCTTTTATAGCGTGAAGAGGTTAGGAACTTGTTTTGAAAAGCTATCATAGTCTTTGTTTGAATGAGACTGAGCTTTCGGCAAAGGTAAGAGTATTGGGTTTCGCCCCGGTTCACATTCAGGGTTGAGGTCGAAGAGATCGGTTCTTTAGGGATGTGGGTTCAGAGTAGGTTTCGGCTCCTGGCACAAGGCCTGGCTTTAGGTCGATTCTCTTTTCTTGTTATACGCCGGTTAGCGGGGAAAGACCAGAGTCTACGCATCTCTCTCTTTCAATGCTAGGGGCAACGCACTGGCAGGGGTTTTGGGCATGACTCAGAAGTGTGACTCTCCACCTCTTTCATTGTGCGCTTACTCCCCCTCTGCGATAGCAGATTATAAGAGGGAGTGCCTGGGGAACACGCAATGTCGACTATGCGATTCGGAAGAACGACCATACAACTACTCCAATGCCAGCGGTGGTGCGGAACCCTACTTCGGAACTGGCATCGACACCATCACAAGGGGCTACGAGGTTTTCTTGGCGTTTGTTTTATTGTCATAGAAGGTTGAACAATCCTCCGGCTGCGGTTGCTTTGGGTTTCCAAGATGCCATTCCAATGGCGTATCGGGAATGACACCGGTCCCAAATGACCACCTCCTTGAAACCAATTCCATCTCATCCACCACCATGCCAATCCACCCATGGGCAGTTGGGCACACCTAGGTTGGGAACGGATGGCCACGGTGCTGGCATCTCACACCAACTCGTATATGTGGTGTTGGGGACACTATTATAAGAGTACTTGTGGCCTGGTGGTTGATCAGTACTCTTCTAATAGTGTCACAAACCTCAATTCCAAGTCCTTGAACATGGTACCGCCCCAATGGCCTTGTGACGCCAATACCGCCTCTACTACCTATATTATACACTGATAAGGATCAATAACTACCAATATTCGAATAGAGTACCCATCATGGGGTTGAATGGTGTGTGTGGGGGTGAAAGGTGGAATAACTACTATGTGGACTTTATATGCTAAATACCAATAAAGTCCTGGGGGTTGTCGGACGATTTGGTTCAAGGACCACCAAGATTGGGTCAGTTCAAGCACCACAATATAATATAGGTAGTAGAAGGTATAATATAGGTATACCATCGATTGACTCCTTTTGGGCATTGTGGACGCTGGTGCACCGAGAAAAAACCTGGCGGCCAGTGTCGACGAGGTTGCTCGCCAGCGCTCTTAGTTCAGTATCGGTAGAACGTGGGTCTCCAAAACCCGAAGGTCGTAGGTTCAATTCCTACAGCGCGTGGGTGCATATTGGAATGGAGATGGGGGTGTTCGGTGAGTCGAGGGTGGGGGACGCTAGTTGATTGGCTCGGGACATCCAGGTATACTATGAAACGGGAACGGTCACCACTGGCCTATGGGAAGGGGGCAGCAAGGGGGGCCAAATGGGCGATGCACTGAGATGGAGTCATGGACTCGGGAGACCATGGGGGAATGCGCGAGTCGGTATGCGGTGTCAATGGAACGGCAGGTCAGCCACTGCGCTACGACGATGGTGTCCTTGGGCCTTGGGCGAGTAGAGGTGGGTAGGCCCGGGGCTTGAGCAAGGTAGGTGGTGGGAGTTGAGTTGAAATGGAGGACTATTAGAGTAGAGTACTGAATGGGGGTCATCAAAGCATAGGACTAGCGGTACTGGAATGGTGTCGTACTCTACTCTAAAAGTTGGCCAATTCGCTTTTGTTGGCGTTTCGCGAACCTGGTACTGATATATATTGTCAATCGGCCCACTACAGTGGTACCTATAGTGGTGCCTATAGACTATATAGAAGAGTACCTGGCTAGATTATACCGAGCTATCACTCTATCGTTAAGACAAGCTTACCACAGGCCCTATTTTCTTAGCTTCTCACGCTGCCTTCTAATAGAAATGGTTAGGTTGTTGACATACTGTTGAGGAGCTTCTCATTTTTGGTTTCTAAACCATGCCCTTCCACAATGAAATATCTCACGGAGAGAGGTTCTGTTCTATGAAATCAGAAGGTTGACTCCCGTTCGACTGAGACGCATTCTGCCCTTGAAACTTGGTATCATCTCTATCACTATATATAAGAGTACCCGTCTACAATTGCATTACATTCATCAAGCGGCTTGGCAGGAAAGAGTTGAGAGATAGAC